TCTTTCAAGCAAATGTACATTCCCCACTTTTTTTGGAAAGAATAGACAAAGCATTTACTTTTTCTTTTGATATTTCCGGCCTGCTAAAAGTCATTTTTCAAAATTGGATGTGGAAAAATAAAGACGAAAAACTTTATGATTATACAAATGAAAAGACCCCGAAAATTGATAAAAAAGAAGAGGACAAAAGAGAAAAATACAAAAGAAAAGAAAAAGCACGGATAGAAATAGCAGAAGCCTGGGATACTCTTTTATTTGCTCAAGTAATAAGAGGTTATTTGTTAGTAACTCAATCTTTTCTTAGAAAATATATTCTATTACCTTCCTTTATAATAGCTAAAAATATCGCCCGCATGCTATTATTTCAATTTCCCGAGTGGTACGAGGATTTAAAGGATTGGAATAGGGAAATGCATGTTAAATGCACCTATAATGGTGTTCAATTATCCGAAACAGAATTTCCAAAAAATTGGTTAACAGACGGCATTCAGATAAAGATACTATTTCCTTTTTCCCTGAAACCCTGGCACAGATCTAAGCTACAACCCCCTCATAAAGATCCAATGAAAAAAAAGAAAGGACAAAAAAATGATTTTTGTTTCTTAACAGTTTGGGGAATGGAAACGGAACTGCCTTTTGGCTCTCCCCGAAAACGACGTTCGTTTTTTGAACCTATTTTTAAAGAACTAAAAAAAAAAATTAAAAAATGGAAAACTAAGTTTTTGATATTTTTAAGAATTTTAAAAGAAAAAACAAAATTTTTTCAAAAAGTCTCAAAAGAAACACAAAAATGGGTCGTCAAAAACATTCTATTTCTAAAAGGAAGAATAAAAGAACTTTCAAAAATAAACTCAATTCAATTATTTAAATTGAGAGAAATAGATGAATTGGGTGAGACTAAAAAAGATTCGATAATCAGTAATCAGATGATTGACGAATCATCTATTAAAATACGATCTATGGATTGGACAAATTTATCACTGACAGAAAAAAAAATGAAAGATCTGATTAATAGAACAAGCATAATCAGAAATCAAATAGAAAAAATTACAAAAGCTAAGAAAAAAAGATTGATAACTGATGAAAGCCATATTAGTTCTAACAAAACAAGTTATGGTGCTAAAATAGTAGAATCATCAAAAACGAGTTGGCAGATATTAAAAAGAAGAAATACTCGATCAATACGTAAATCATATATTTTTATAAAATTTTTCATTGAAAAGATATACATAAATATTTTTTTCTTTATACTTAATATTCCAAAAATCAATGCAAAACTTTTTCTTGAATCAAGAAAAAAAATTAAAATTATTGATCAAAATATCCACAAGAATGAAGTAAATCAAGAAAAAATTAATAAAACAACTCAAAATCGAATTCACTTTATTTCGACTATAAAAAAATCACTTTCTAAGATTAGTACTAAGAATTCAAAGATTTTTTGTGATTTATCCTCTTTCTCACAGTCACAAGCATATGTATTTTACAAATTATCCCAAACACAAGTTATTAACTTTTCTAATTTAAGATCGGTTCTTCAATATTACGGAACATCACTTTTTCTTAAGAATGAAATAAAAAATGATTTTCAAAAACAAGGAATATTTTATTCTGAATTAAGACATAAACCTTTTTGTAATTTTGGAATTAATCAATGGAAAAACTGGTTAAGGGGTCATTATCAATATGATTTATCGCGGATCAAATGGTCCAGATTATTACCAAAAAAATGGCGAAATAAAGCCAATCAACACGGCATGGCTCAAAATAAAGATTTAAACAAGAGGGATTCGTTTGGAAACAACCGATTAACTCATTACGAAAAACAAAATTTTTTTGAAGTAGATCCATTACAGAATCAAAAAGTGAATTTTAAAAAACCCTATAGATATGATCTTTTATCATATAAATCTATTAATTATGAAGATAAGAAAGACTCGTATATTTATAGATCACTATTCCAAGTAAATAATAAAGAAGAAATTTTTTATAATTACAAGATAGAGAAAAGCAAATTATTTGCTATGCTGGGAGCTATCCCTATCAATAATTATCTAGGAGAAGATGATATTATGTATATGGAGAAAATATCTGATAGAAAATATTTTGATTGGAGAATTTTCAATTTTGGTCTTAGAAATAGGGTTGATATTGAATCTTGGGTTAATACTGGTACCAAGAGTAATCAAAATACTAAGATTAGGGCTAATAATTATCAAATAATTGATGAAATTAATAAGAAAGGTCTTTTTTATCTTACAGTTCGTCAAGATGAAGAAATTAACCCATCCAATCAAAAAAGAACCTGTTTTGATTGGATGGGAATGAATGAAGAAATACTAAGTCGTCCTATATCAAATTTTGAGCTTTGGTTCTTCCCAGAATTTGTGCTACTTTTTAATGCATATAAAATGAAACCGTGGATCATACCAATCAAATTACTTCTTTTCAATTTTCATGGAAATGAAAATGGTAATAAAAACATAACTGGAAAGAAAAAAGAAGATCTTTTTCGATCATCGAATAAAAAAAAATCTCTTGAATTAGAGAATCGAAGTCAAAAAGAAAAAGAACTCGCAGGCCAAGGAAATCCTAGATCAGATGCACAAAACCAAGTAAGTCTTGGATCAGTTATCTCAAACCAAGAAAAAGATTTTGACGAAAATTATGCGGGATCAGACATGAAAAAACGTAGAAAGAAAAAGCAATACAAGAGTAACACAGAAGCAGAGCTTGATTTCTTCCTAAAAAAGTATTTGCGTTTTCAGTTGAGATGGGATGATTCTTTGAATGAAAGAATAATCAATAATATAAAAATATATTGTCTCCTGCTTCGACTGATAAATCCAAGAGAGATTGCTATATCCTCGATTCAAAGGGGAGAAATGAGTCTGGATATTCTGATGATTCAAAAGGATTTAACTCTTACAGAATTGATGAAAAAGGGAATATTGATTATCGAACCGGTTCGTCTCTCTGTAAAAAATGATGGAGAATTTTTTATATATCAAACCGTAAGTATTTCATTGGTTCATAAAAATAAGCGAGAAATTTCTAAAAGATACCGGGAGAAAGGTTATGTTGATAAGAAAAATTTTGCTGAATCCATTCCAAGACATCAAAGAATGACTGGAAATCGAGACAAAAATCATTATGATTTGCTTGTTACTGAAAATATTTTATTACCTAAACGTCGGAGAGAATTGAGAACTCTAATTTGTTTCAATTCGAAGAATAGAAATGGTATGCAGAGACATCCAGTATTTTATAATAACGTACAAAACTCCGGTCGCATTTTGTATAAAAGCAAAGATCTTGCTACCGAGAAACTAATTAAATTAAAGTTCTTTCTTTGGCCCAATTATCGATTAGAAGATTTAGTTTGTATGAATCGCTATTGGTTTAATACCAATAATGGAAGTCGTTTCAGTATGGTAAGGATACATATGTACCCACGATTGAAAATTCGTTAATATTAGGTTTTTACTATCTATCACCTACCGTGTCGGGTTTATAAAAATAAAGAGATGTACACATACCTTGTCTTACATTTCATTCTCTGATACCAATTTAATAATATACATATCAATTAGATTTATAAATAAATCAACAAAATTTTTTTGAGTCTAAATTTGTCTCCTTTGCAGAAATATACCATCCTTTTTGATCCCTAATCAAATTGAAAATTGGATTGATTATTGATTGATTTTATAGGAAGTTCATAACGAGCTTAAGCTAATTGTCTATATGAAATTCAAATGACTAGCATTATTATTACTGATCAGTAAACTTCATATTAAAAAAGGGGAGGGGCTTTCGTTTTATGAAAAAAAATTCATTCATCTCAGTTATTTTTCAAGAAAAAAAAGAAGAAAACAGCGGGTCTGTTGAATTTCAAGTATTCAGTTTCACCAATAGGATACGAAGACTTACTTCACATTTGGAATTGCACAGAAAAGACTATTCATCTCAGAGAGGTCTGCGGAAAATTCTTGAAAAACGCCAAGGGCTACTATCTTATTTGTCAAAGAAAAATAGAGTACGTTATAAAGAATTAATTAGTCAGTTGAATATTCGGGAGTCAAAAAAGCGTTAATTTGAAAAACTATTTTGAATTATTTGATTTATTAGATTTTGAATCTTGATAACTTTCTTTTTGTTTTCAACAATTCATGTAAGAATGAATCGAGGAAAAAAACCTATGAGTATACTAGCGACAGGAAAAGATCTTATGAAAGTAAATATGGGACCTCACCACCCATCAATGCATGGTGTTCTTCGTCTCATCGTTACTTTAGATGGTGAAGATGTTATTGACTGTGAACCAATATTGGGTTATTTACACAGAGGGATGGAAAAAATTGCGGAAAACCGAACAATTATCCAATATCTACCTTATGTAACACGTTGGGATTATTTAGCTACTATGTTCACAGAAGCAATAACTGTAAATGGACCAGAACAGTTGGGAAATATTCAAGTACCTAAAAGGGCCAGCTATATCAGAGTAATTATGTTAGAGTTGAGTCGTATAGCTTCTCATTTGTTATGGCTTGGTCCTTTTATGGCAGATATTGGGGCACAGACTCCTTTCTTCTATATTTTCAGAGAAAGAGAATTAGTATATGATCTATTCGAAGCTGCCACTGGTATGAGAATGATGCATAATTATTTTCGTATCGGAGGAATAGCGGCGGATTTACCTTATGGCTGGATAGATAAATGTTTGGATTTTTGCGATTATTTTTTAACAGGGGTTGCTGAATATCAAAAACTTATTACACGAAACCCTATTTTTTTAGAACGAGTTGAAGGAGTAGGCATTATTGGTGGAGAAGAAGCAATAAATTGGGGTTTATCAGGACCACTGCTACGAGCGTCTGGAATAGAATGGGATCTTCGTAAAGTTGATCATTATGAGTGTTACGACGAATTTGATTGGGAAGTCCAGTGGCAAAAAGAAGGAGATTCATTAGCTCGTTATTTAGTCCGAATCGGTGAAATGACGGAATCCATAAAAATTATTCAACAGGCTTTGGAAGGAATTCCGGGGGGGCCCTATGAGAATTTAGAAATCCGATGCTTTGATACAAAAAGCGATCCGGAATGGAATGATTTTGACGATCGATTCATTAGTAAAAAACCTTCTCCTACGTTTGAATTGCCGAAACAAGAACTTTATGTGAGAGTCGAAGCTCCAAAAGGAGAATTGGGAATTTTTCTAATAGGAGATCAAAGTAGTTTTCCTTGGAGATGGAAAATTCGCCCGCCGGGTTTTATCAATTTGCAAATTCTTCCTCAGTTAGTTAAAAGAATGAAATTGGCTGATATTATGACGATACTAGGTAGTATAGATATCATTATGGGAGAAGTTGATCGTTGAAATGATAATTGATACAACAGAAGTACAAGATATCAATTCTTTTTCCAGATTGGAATCCTTAAAAGAGGTCTATGGGATCATATGGATGCTCATCCCTATTTTGACTCTTGTATTGGGAATCACAATCGGTGTACTAGTAATTGTGTGGTTAGAAAGAGAAATATCTGCAGGAATACAACAACGTATTGGGCCGGAATACGCCAGCCCTTTAGGAATTCTTCAAGCTTTAGCAGACGGTACAAAACTACTTTTCAAAGAGAATCTTCTTCCATCTCGAGGAAATACTCCTTTATTCAGTATTGGACCATCTATAGCAGTCATATCAATTCTACTAAGTTATTCAGTAATTCCTTTTAGTTATCATCTTGTTTTAGCTGATCTCAATATCGGTATTTTTTTATGGATTGCTATTTCAAGTATTGCTCCTATTGGACTTCTTATGTCAGGATATGGATCAAATAATAAATATTCCTTTTTAGGTGGTCTGCGAGCTGCTGCTCAATCGATTAGTTATGAAATACCATTAACTTTATGTGTTTTATCAATATCTCTACGTGCGATTCGCTAAAACCTAATCTTTTCTTTCCCCCCCTTTTTTTTTTCGAGAACGAAAAAAAAGAAGTTGAATGAATTGAATAGATCTTTTAATTTTTTTATTCATTTAAAGAATAAAAATTTAAAGAATAAAAAAATGAATAAAAAAAATTAGATAGTTATATATGAGTGAAAGAAAACAACTTATAAATTTGCAGTAAAAGTGGATTGAGTCTCATTTCCTTTGTACAAGAGTTAAGCGGAAGTAAACAAAAACAAAAGTGGAAGAAGCGCGTTACCCCAAGATTGGTTGATTGGTCATCCTGGCTTGAAGCGGGTTCAAAAGATCAACCGTATGGAGTTTTCACTATCGTTTGCATGTATTACGATACATAGATTACCAAACGGTAAACGGGGGATTGAAAAACAAAAAAAAAAAAAAAAATGAATGGGTGGGTAGTAAGGAACACCAAAATACACACAAAGGATTTGTAATGGAGATTATGTAAATTATCTAAAAGGATACTTCTGCATAACATAAAAAGAATACTAATTGGGGCTTTAAATTGGTAGAAATGATCAGGCAGTACTCCCCACAATTCCGATCCAGAGTATGCTCCTATCCACCGATTAAAGAAATTACTATCAGGAACGAAATAATCCTTTACTTTTTTTAAGACCCCTTTTCTCAGAAAGAAGAAGAGGAACAGAAAATAATAGAAAAAAGACAATAAAAAAAAAGATCTTTTTCTTTTTTCTTTCATATATTCATAGAAAAAAATTCGTGTCATGGTTTATGAACTAATGGAATGTCTAATTCTTTTTCGTAATCGAAAAGAAAATGATGGGTTGAAATATCTATTAATCTTTCTACAAGGAGTATTTTATTGAAGAATTGTCCAAGTTATTACTCAACACAGCAAAATTGAAATTAGTAAAGGATGAGATCAATTCAGAAATACTCTTTTTTTTTTTTTTATTCTTATAGCAGACAGAATTCCATTGGTATAATTGGGGACCTTCCGATAGATTTTGTGACTTATCCTATAACCATCTCAAGATAACTAATACTGGCCCGGTCCTTACATTTAGTTGTGGCCCTGAGGAGCCGTATGAGGTGAAAATCTCATGTACGGTTTTGAAATAGCGGCGGGAACAGTAATGTTATCGCCGACTATGATTATCTAACAGTTCAAGTACGGTTGATATCGTTGGGGCACAGTCAAAATATGGTTTTTGGGGCTGGAATTTGTGGCGTCAACCTATAGGGTTTATCGTTTTTCTAATTTCTTCCCTAGCCGAATGCGAAAGATTACCTTTTGATTTACCAGAAGCAGAAGAAGAATTAGTAGCAGGTTATCAAACCGAATATTCAGGGATCAAATTTGGTTTATTTTACGTTGCTTCCTATCTAAATCTACTAGTTTCCTCATTATTTGTAACAGTTCTTTACTTGGGTGGGTGGAATCTTTCCATTCCGTACATATTTTTTCCTGAGCTATTTGAAATAAATAAAGCGGATGGAATCTTTGGAACAACAATTGGTATCTTTATTACATTAGCGAAAACTTATTTGTTCTTGTTCATTCCTATCACAACAAGATGGACTTTACCTAGACTAAGAATGGACCAACTATTAAATCTTGGTTGGAAATTTCTTTTACCTATTTCTCTCGGTAATCTATTATTAACAACTTCTTCCCAACTCCTTTCATTGTAAAGAAAAAAGGAATATGATATTCACGACTTGGCTCAAACAAGAGAAAGAAATAAAGATAAAATTATTCATAGATATTCACGATATGTTCCCTATGGTAACTGGGTTCATGAATTATGGTCAACAAACAGTACGAGCTGCAAGGTACATTGGTCAAAGTTTCATGATTACCTTATCTCAAGCAAATCGTTTACCTGTAACTATTCAGTATCCTTATGAAAAATTAATCACATCGGAGCGTTTTCGCGGTCGAATTCATTTTGAATTTGATAAATGTATTGCTTGTGAAGTATGTGTTCGTGTATGTCCTATAGATCTGCCTGTTGTTGATTGGAAATTGGAAACTGATATTCGAAAGAAACGCTTGCTTAATTACAGTATTGATTTCGGAATTTGTATTTTTTGTGGTAACTGCGTAGAGTATTGTCCAACAAATTGTTTATCAATGACTGAAGAATATGAACTTGCTACTTACGACCGTCACGAATTGAATTATAATCAAATTGCTTTAGGTCGTTTACCAATGTCAGTAATTGACGATTTGACAATTCGAACAATTTTGAATTCGCCTAAAAAAAAAAAAAACGGGTAAACCTCTCGATTAAAGAATAATTGGAAATTATTAAGGTTCAATTGGGGTATAAAGGAATAAGGTCTTTATCCTTGCTTGGGCAATAATTACAAATCCAAACTTGGTTAATGAGAAGTACAACTTAATTTGTATTGAAAGTCTATTAATATATCCATAAAAATTTCGAATTATATAGTTTCAATTTCAAACTCCCATTTCGAATAAAGAAAAGAACGAAATTGATCCAATAACTGTACCCGCATGAATTCACACCTATTTAATTAGAATTTAATTCAATTGGGGAGGGTCTCATAAAAAATTTTTCCTGGTCGGTTCAATAAGGTCATGAAAAACATTTTGATTTATTTATCTCTTATTTTAATATAATGGATTTGCCTGGACCAATACATGATTTTCTTTTAGTTTTTTTGGGATCGGGTCTTATATTAGGAGGTCTGGGAGTGGTATTACTTACCAACCCAATTTATTCTGCCTTTTCGTTGGGATTGGTTCTTGTTTGCATATCCTTATTATATATTCTATCAAATTCCCATTTTGTAGCTGCTGCCCAGCTCCTTATTTACGTAGGAGCTGTAAATGTTTTAATCATATTTTCTGTAATGTTCATGAATGGTTCAGACTATTACAAAGATTTGAATTGGAATCTTTGGACTATTGGGGATGGCGTTACTGCCCTGGTTTGTACAAGTATTTTTTTTTCGTTAATCACTACTATTCTAGATACGTCGTGGTACGGGATTATTTGGACTACACGATCCAACCAAATTATAGAGCAAGATTTGATAAGTAATAGTCAACAAATTGGAATTCATTTATCAACAGACTTTTTTCTTCCATTTGAACTCATTTCGATAATTCTTTTAGTTGCTTTGATCGGTGCAATTGCCGTGGCTCGGCAGTAAAAAATATTTATAACTAGCACCACGCAATCCAAATTCAACTTTTTTGTTTTTTTCTGTCTTATCACATCTTGTTCCCTTCACTTCTATTTGAATACTGTTCATGTCTAAAAGCGACATTTTTTTTTTTTTGATATATTCAATCTATTACCAATATATTCTTTTCTTCTGTACTTGTTATATTCTAAGCAATCGAATTACTTTCATTATTGTTCATATTGAAATGAATCCAAATGCGTACGGAGTTGGTCAATGATGCTCGAGCATGTACTTGTTTTGAGTGCCTATTTATTTTCTATCGGTATCTATGGATTGATCACGAGCCGAAATATGGTTCGAGCCCTGATGTGTCTTGAACTTATATTAAATGCGGTTAATATAAATTTCGTAACATTTTCTGATTTTTTTGATAGTCGGCAATTAAAAGGAGATATTTTCTCCATTTTTGTTATAGCTATTGCAGCCGCTGAAGCAGCTATTGGGTTAGCTATTGTTTCGTCAATTTATCGTAACAGAAAATCGACTCGTATCAATCAATCGACTTTGTTGAATAAGTAGTATAGTATTTCGAAATCATAATATTCATCAATTCGAATTAGCATATATAATACATCGGCTAACCTCGATTCTGTTTGGGAAAGCGTAAGAAATCAAAGTATCTTTGTTCCCTCTTATTTATGAGTTGATCCAGAAGTAGATTGATTAGAAAAATTCTCATAAATCAAATCATTGATTCATCTAGTGTTTCAATATATGATTCATTTCCAAATTGACTAGATCGAAACTTTATTAGTTGAAAAATGGATAGATCCAATGTCACATTCAGTAAAGATTTATGATACATGTATAGGGTGTACTCAATGTGTACGAGCCTGCCCCACAGATGTATTAGAAATGATACCTTGGGACGGATGTAAAGCTAAGCAAATTGCTTCGGCTCCAAGAACAGAGGATTGTGTTGGTTGTAAGAGATGTGAATCCGCCTGTCCGACGGATTTCTTGAGTGTTCGAGTTTATTTATGGCATGAAACAACTCGAAGCATGGGTCTAGCTTATTGATATTGATACGTTCCAGAAAACCCCACTTGAATTCGTTTTGAATACATTTTCTTTTTTTTTTTTCACCGATTACCGATAAAAACCCGTACTCGAAAAAGAAAAAAAGAGAATAATATATTCTATTTTCGAGCACGGGTTTTTCTGGTCCAAGTGTATCTTGTCTTTACTACGAATTATTTTCCTTGGTTAACAATAATTGTAGTTTTTCCGATAGCGGCGGGTTCTTTAATTTTCTTTCTCCCACATAAAGGAAATAAGGTGATTCGAGGGTATACTATATACATATGTGTCCTAGAACTCCTTTTAACGACCTATGCATTCTGTTATCATTTCCAATTGGACGATCCATTAATTCAGCTGGCAGAGGATTATAAATGGATCAATTTTTTTGATTTTTACTGGAGATTGGGAATAGACGGACTTTCCCTAGGACCTATTTTACTCACGGGATTTATCACCACTTTAGCTACTTTAGCGGCTTGGCCAGTTACTCGGAACTCCCGATTATTCCATTTCCTGATGTTAGCAATGTACAGCGGTCAAATCGGATTATTTTCTTCTCGAGACCTTTTACTTTTTTTCATCATGTGGGAGTTAGAATTAATTCCCGTTTATTTACTTCTATCCGTGTGGGGTGGAAAGAAACGTCTTTATTCAGCTACAAAGTTTATTTTGTACACTGCAGGAGGTTCTATTTTTTTATTAATAGGAGTTTTGGGTATCGGTTTATATGGTTCCAATGAACCAACATTAAATTTAGAAACATTAGCTAATCAATCGTATCCCGGGGCACTCGAAATAATATTCTATATTGGATTTCTTATTGCTTTTGCTGTCAAATCACCGATTATACCTTTACATACATGGTTAGCAGACACCCATGGGGAGGCACATTACAGTACTTGTATGCTTCTAGCCGGAATCTTATTAAAAATGGGAGCATATGGGTTGGTTCGGATCAATATGGAACTATTACCGCACGCTCATTCTATATTTTCTCCCTGGTTGATGATAGTAGGTACAATACAAATAATTTATGCAGCTTCAACATCTCCTGGCCAACGGAATTTAAAAAAAAGAATAGCCTATTCCTCCGTATCTCATATGGGTTTCATCCTTATAGGAATTGGCTCGATAACCGATACGGGCCTCAACGGAGCCATTTTACAAATAATTTCTCATGGGTTTATTAGCGCTGCACTTTTTTTCTTGGCAGGAACGAGTTATGATCGAATACGTCTTGCTTATCTCGACGAAATGGGGGGGCTGGCTATCCCAATTCCAAAGATATTCACGATATTCAGTATCTTATCGATGGCTTCCCTTGCATTACCAGGCATGAGTGGTTTTGTTGCGGAATTGATAGTATTTTTTGGAATAATTACCAGCAAAAAATATTTTTTAATGCCAAAAATACTAATTACTTTTGTAATGGCTATTGGAATGATATTAACTCCTATTTATTCATTATCTATGTCACGGCAAATGTTCTATGGGTATAAGCTATTTAATACCCCAAACTCTTATTTTTTTGATTCTGGACCACGGGAGTTATTTATTTTGATATCTATTCTTCTACCTGTCATAGGTATTGGTATTTATCCGGATTTCGTTCTCTCACTATCGGTGGACAAGGTCGAAGCTATTCTATCTAATTTTTTTTATAGATAGTTTTCATGAATAAAACAAAAAAAAAGAAAAAAGCAATTCTATGATTTTAAAAATTCTTCGTTGTCCAATGAAAAAAAAAGAAGTCTTTTTTCTTTTCTTAAGTTTAAGTTAAATAGTTTAAGTTAAAAAAAAAAATAATAATAAGTAAAAAACTCAATTTGAACTGTAATCAGACATATTTGGGGCTTGTGAGAACCTTTTGAATCATGTTGTGTAGGGATTCAAAAGGTTCTCGACGGCTTATACTAAGTTTCGTTTATATATATGCGCTTTCTGATGTTTGGATTCATCAGGTCCTTTTTTGAATTCAATTCGATGTTAATTAAATGAACCATAACTATGTAACCCTATTCCTAATAAATTGACCCCGAAATAGCATATCCAAATTATAAGAAAGCCCATAGAAGCCACAATTGCAGAATTTACACCTCCCCAATTTGTATTTGTTCGAGTATGTAAATAAATCCCGAATATAGTCCAAGTAATAAATGCCCAAGTTTCTTTTGGATCCCAATTCCAATACGATCCCCATGCCTCATTAGCCCACACTGCTCCCGAAAGAATACCCATGGTTAAAAAGATAAATCCTAAACTAATAATACGATAACTCCAATGATCCAATTGTTGAATCAATTGATACCTGTAATAATTTCTAGCAGAAAGAAAAGGAGTGTTTAGTAAAACATTGCTTTTTTCATTCATGTATTGCATTGCACCGGGGGAAAATGACTCATTTCGATTTAAAAAATTATTGCTTTTACCAAAAAGCCTTATAACTTTTCGAAATGTAATGACTAGAAGAGCTGCGGATAATAATGATCCACATAAAAGAGCTGCATAGCCTAATACCATCATACTTACGTGCATCATTAACCACTGGGCTTGGAGAGCGGGTACTAATATTCCGGATTGATGCATTTTGGTTAAAAAACCCGAAGTAGCAAAGCCTTGGGTAAAAATAGCACTTGGCGCGGTTATTGCGCTTAAATGATTTTTATATTTTTTAAAATATAAAATCCTATGAATAATGGAGAAACTCCATGAAAGAAAGATTAATGATTCATATAAATCACTTAATGGAAAATGCCCCGAATTAATCCAACGAGTGACTAATAATCCTGTTAGACAGAAAAAAGTGACTATCATCCCCTTTTCTGATGAATCATATAATCCTATGATTTCATCGACTAATAAGGTTATAAAATGAATTGTAATTCCAATTGAAACGATCGAAAAGGATATATGAGTTAATATATGCTCTAAAGTTGAAAAGATCATAAATAAAAATGAAATTAAAATTAAAAGCGAGAGTTTCAAAAATATATAGAATGGAAATCCGAAATAAAATTCATTATAGGACTTTTTGTATATCTTTTAGAAGATGATGCTATGCCGCCACTCGGACTCGAACCGAGATGCTCTAGCACTGCTTCCTAAGAGCAGCGTGTCTACCGATTTCACCATAGCGGCTTGCTTGCTCGAAATGATAATAACCTATTTTTATTCAATCGTCGAGGTTGAAAGAGTCAATTTCAATGAAATCTTTTTTAGAAAGCATTCAGATTGATTAATAAAAACTTGTTTAAAAAGATATTGAAAGATTGCCTTTTTTTCTCGTCTTATTTCGGTATTTCAGGTTGCATTTTTACATTTTTAACTTATTAACAATCGAAGTTTTCATAGTTTATGTTTTCATAAACTAGACCCGTTGTAACTAAATAGTTCTTACTTCAATCCATGGAAAAACTCAAAAAAAAATGTTCTTTCTCTTTTTTCATTTTTGAATGATTCATTTCGAATTTATCTGATTTTATTAATCGAAAACAAATATGGTTTTTTTTTATCAACCACAATTTCAGCACGACATCCAACAATTTCTAAGAATTTATTTCATTTGCATAACTTTTGTCTTGTCATAATTGTTTGGATTTTTTTTAATATGAAGTTGTCTTAGGATTTCTCAAACCAATTAGGTAGGTATTTAGCTGGACATATCATATAAAAAAAATTTCGATTTAGATTCTAATTGTACCCTACTTCAAAAAATTCTTTCGAAATTCAAATTAGAAAGATATATATATATTTATTAATCCTATCTTTCCAACATAGGTGGTTTTTTTTTTTTATCACTGAAAATTTCCACACTATCCGTATAGATTATCTATAGAAATGGGAAAAGGTGCTTTTCTCAATTGGAGTGAAAATGTGGGATATATGGTATATAGAATGATTCACAAAAATAATGATTCAGAAAGTGAAAAAAAAAAGTTCTAATCAATTAGTTTCAACAAGCTATTTTATTTTTCCTAAAGATTTTATATCGGCTCTTCTATAGGCATAAGATAAATAGAAAAGTATAAATATAAAGACAAAACCGTTATTATTGTCTTATTTCTATTCTAAGTGGGTGATGGGGAAATAAGAATCCCCATCTTGGGAATGAAAAACATATTCAAATAAAAAGAGAGGTTAAACTTTCTATATTTGTCTTTCTTATGTTTTCCAATTTTCTTTCTAATAAAAATAAAGTACCATTTTGAGAATTCAGTAGACAAATCACTCAGTTCGAAAGAGTAGGGAATGGAAATCCTTACTTATCCTTTTTTGTATTTCTATTTTTAGATTCTCGATTATATTAAAAAATTGAGTATCAATTAAAAAAGAAATTCGCTCATTTTTCCAATCAGGCTGGGCTGATTCAGATTAGTCAAATGTTTTATTATTTATTTGTCGTACAAAAAAACTTTTTGAATTCCCGGTGGAAAGGGATTTAGCTAATGAAAAAGCTTTCAACGCTGCCCAATATCCCTTTTTTTTCCAAATATTTTTACGAATACGTTTTTTTAATATAGAAGTACGTTTTTTTGGAACTGCCATTCAAAAAATAAAAGGTTATTGATTGATCAAATTGGATGTGAAAGACATCTATTGGTTAAAAAAATTATTTTTTATTTTTACTATGTATTTCATTATTTCTATATTTATTCTTTAAATTATACTACCTTTCGAAAAAATATAAAAAAATATAACTATGTGAAAATAGCATAAAATCTTACTAGAAAAAAAAAAGAAAAAAACAATATGATATAGGACTTTTTTTCAATTTCTATTCCATACAATATCCGGGAAAGAATAATTTGTATTT